TAGCGTAGCTTAACACAAAGCATAGCACTGAAGATGCTAAGATGAGCCATAAAAAGCTCCGCATGCACAAAGGCATGGTCCCGACCTTATAATCAGCTCTAACTCAACTTACACATGCAAGTCTCCGCAACCCAGTGAGTAAGCCCTTAATCCCCCGCCAGGGGACGAGGAGCGGGCATCAGGCACAAAATATTAGCCCAAGACGCCTAGCCTAGCCACACCCCCAAGGGAATTCAGCAGTGATAGACATTAAGCCATAAGTGAAAACTTGACTCAGTTAGTGTTAAATGGGCCGGTAAAACTCGTGCCAGCCACCGCGGTTAGACGATAGGCCCTAGTTGATTTTACCTAACGGCGTAAAGGGTGGTTAAGGATTATATGTTAATAAAGCCAAATGGCCCTTTGGCCGTCATACGCTTCTAGGTGTCCGAAGCCCTACACGAAAGTAGCTTTAACAAATTTACCTGACCCCACGAAAGCTGAGAAACAAACTGGGATTAGATACCCCACTATGCTCAGCCGTAAACTTAGACATTTACGTACAATTAAATGTCCGCCAGGGTACTACAAGCATCTAGCTTAAAACCCAAAGGACCTGACGGTGTCTCAGACCCCCCTAGAGGAGCCTGTTCTAGAACCGATAATCCCCGTTAAACCTCACCACTCCTAGTCCCCCAGCCTATATACCGCCGTCGTCAGCTTACCCCGTGAGGGTAGTAGAAGTAAGCAAAATGGGCACAACCCAGAACGTCAGGTCGAGGTGTAGCGTATGAAGTGGAAAGAAATGGGCTACATTTTCTATTACAGAACACTAACGAACATGCACCATGAAATTTAATGCTTGAAGGAGGATTTAGTAGTAAAAAGGAAATAGAGTGTCCCTTTGAACCCGGCTCTGAGACGCGTACATACCGCCCGTCACTCTCCCCTGTCAAAATGCACCAAACATACATAATTAACTAGCACTGACAAGGGGAGGCAAGTCGTAACACGGTAAGTGTACCGGAAGGTGCACTTGGAACAAACCCAGAGTATGGCTGAGTTAATTAAGCATCTCACTTACACCGAGAAGACATCCATGAAAGTTGGATTACCCTGAACCAAACAGCTAGCTTATCCACCAACACAACTAAACAACATAAATAAAATAAAATTAACCGCACACCATAAAATAAATCATTCTTTTACCTGAGTATGGGAGACAGAAAAGGTTTAACCCAAAGCAATAGAAACAGTACCGTAAGGGAAAGCTGAAAGAGAAATGAAATAACCTATATAAGCACTAAAAAACAAAGACTAAACCTTGTACCTTTTGCATCATGATTTAGCTAGTAAATATCAAGCAAAGAGACCTTTAGTTTGATACCCCGAAACCAAGTGAGCTACCCCGAGACAACTATTAGAGCCAACCCGTCTCTGTGGCAAAAGAGTGGGGAGAACTCCGGGTAGAAGTGACAGACCTACCGAACTTGGTGATAGCTGGTTACCTAGGAAACGAATAGAAGTTCAGCCTCATATACCCTTAAACCAAATAATATACCTCAATTAAGATATTAAAGATATATATGAGAGTTAGTTAAAGGGGGTACAGCCCCTTTAACAAAGGATACAACCTTATTTAGAAGGATAAAGATCATAGTACATAAAATATACTGTTCTAGTGGGCCTAAAAGCAGCCATCTAAACAGAAAGCGTTAAAGCTCAGACAGAAATAAATTTATTATTCCGATAAAATATCTCATTCCCCTAAAAACTACTAGGCTAATCCATGCCCACATGGAAGAAATCATGCTAAAATGAGTAACAAGAAGGACCACCCTTCTCCTAAGCATAAGTGTAAACCAAACCGGACCAACCATTGGTAATCAACGAACTCAACTCAAAGAGAGTAGTGTGACATATAATAAAATACAAGAAAAATACACAACCAATAATCGTTAACCCCACACTGGAGTGCTATCTTAAAGGAAAGACTAAAAGAAAAGGAAGGAACTCGGCAAATACTAAGCCTCGCCTGTTTACCAAAAACATCGCCTCCTGGAACAACTAAATATAGGAGGTCCAGCCTGCCCAGTGACTACAAGTTCAACGGCCGCGGTATTTTGACCGTGCAAAGGTAGCGCAATCACTTGTCTTTTAAATAGAGACCTGTATGAATGGCTAAACGAGGGCTTAACTGTCTCCCATTTCCAGTCAGTGAAATTGATCTGCCCGTGCAGAAGCGGACATAATAATACAAGACGAGAAGACCCTTTGGAGCTTAAGGTACAAAATACAACCACGCCAAACGACTCATTAAAAAGCAAAAACTTCGTGGAATATGTAACTTTACCTTCGGTTGGGGCGACCACGGAGGATAAACAAGCCTCCAAGTGGACTGGGATAAATTTTCCTAAAACCAAGAGAGACATCTCTAAGCCACAGAACATCTGACCAAATATGATCCGGCCACTAAAGGCCGATCAACGAACCAAGTTACCCCAGGGATAACAGCGCAATCCTCTCCCAGAGTCCATATCGACGAGGGGGTTTACGACCTCGATGTTGGATCAGGACATCCTAATGGTGCAGCCGCTATTAAGGGTTCGTTTGTTCAACGATTAAAGTCCTACGTGATCTGAGTTCAGACCGGAGCAATCCAGGTCAGTTTCTATCTGTAACGCCACTTTTCCTAGTACGAAAGGATCGGAAAAGAGGGGCCCATGCCAAAAGCACGCCCCACCCCTAATTTACGAAAACAAATAAATAAAGCAACGGGAGAGCCAAAACCCCAGTTAGCCAAAATAAGGACATACTGGGGTGGCAGAGCATGGTTAATTGCAAAAGGCCTAAGCCCTTTCAGCAGAGGTTCAAATCCTCTCCTCAGTTTATGCTAAACACCTTAATAACCCACTTAATTAACCCATTAGCCTATATTGTACCAATCCTCCTAGCAGTAGCCTTCCTAACACTAATCGAGCGAAAAGTACTTGGATATATACAATTACGAAAAGGGCCAAACGTGGTAGGACCGTACGGACTTCTACAACCAATTGCCGACGGTGTCAAACTATTTATTAAAGAACCAATCCGCCCATCCACAGCATCCCCATTTCTGTTCCTAGTAACCCCAATACTAGCATTTACACTAGCCATAACCCTATGAGCACCAATACCAATACCTTACCCAGTAACAGACCTAAACCTTGGAATCCTATTTATACTCGCCCTATCTAGCCTAGCAGTATATTCAATTCTAGGCTCAGGCTGAGCATCAAACTCAAAATACGCATTAATTGGAGCCCTTCGGGCCGTAGCCCAAACAATTTCATATGAAGTAAGCCTCGGACTTATCCTTCTCTCTGTAATTATTTTTTCAGGGGGTTATACCTTACAAACATTTAACACGACCCAAGAAAACATCTGACTATTAATCCCCGCCTGACCCTTAGCCGCAATATGATATATTTCAACCCTAGCTGAAACAAACCGAGCACCATTTGATCTAACAGAAGGTGAGTCAGAACTAGTATCCGGGTTTAACGTAGAATATGCAGGAGGACCATTTACCCTATTTTTCCTAGCCGAATATGCCAATATCCTATTAATAAATACCCTATCAGCCGTACTATTTCTAGGAGCCATACATATACCAAATATTCCGGAGCTCATAACAATTAGCCTTATAATTAAAGCCACATTACTATCAATATTGTTCTTATGAGTGCGAGCCTCCTACCCCCGATTCCGATATGATCAATTAATACACCTGGTCTGAAAAAATTTTTTACCATTAACACTTGCCTTCGTACTATGACACACCGCCCTACCTATCGCGCTAGCAGGACTCCCCCCACAACTATAACTAACGAAACTGTGCCCGAACGTTTAGGGACCACTTTGATAGAGTGATTTATAGAGGTTAAAATCCACTCAGTTTCTAGAAAGAAGGGAATTGAACCCATACTCAAGAGATCAAAACTCTTGGTGCTTCCTTTACACCACTTCCTACAGGCGAAATCAGCTAAAAAAGCTTTCGGGTCCATACCCCGAACATGGTGGATAAATACCATCCTTCGTCAATGAACCCACACGTACTCACAATCCTACTATCAGGCTTGGGATTAGGAACCACATTAACCTTTGCCAGCTCCAATTGACTTCTAGCCTGAATAGGATTAGAAATTAATACACTAGCAATTACCCCACTAATAGCACAACACCACCACCCACGAGCAGTAGAAGCAACAACAAAATATTTCTTAACCCAAGCCACTGCAGCAGCAATAATCCTATTTGCAAGCACAATAAACGCCTGAACAACAGGAGAATGAAACATTAATGATATATCAAGCCCAATTGCCAATACAGCCTTCATAATAGGCCTAGCACTCAAAATTGGGCTTGCACCAATACACTTCTGAATGCCAGAAGTCCTTCAAGGATTAGACCTGATAACTGGGTTAATCTTATCAACATGACAAAAACTTGCCCCATTCGCTCTTATTATTCAAACAGCCCACACCATTAATCCAACCATCCTTACCACACTAGGGATTATATCCACACTAATTGGAGGATGAGGCGGACTAAATCAAACCCAATTACGAAAAATCTTAGCCTACTCTTCAATTGCACACATAGGCTGAATAATTATTATTATTCAATATGCCCCACAACTAACTTTAATTGCACTAGGAACCTATGTTATCATAACATCCGCAGCCTTCCTAGCCCTTAAAACATCCTTCACCACCAAAATTAATACACTCGCAACAACATGATCAAAAAGCCCAATACTGGCAGCAACTACAACCCTAGTATTACTATCGCTAGGAGGCCTCCCCCCACTAACAGGATTCCTACCAAAATGATTAATTTTACAAGAACTTGCAAAACAAGACCTCCCAATCATTGCCACAGCCATAGCCCTCACCGCCTTAATTAGCTTATACTTCTACCTACGACTATGTTACGCAATAACACTAACAATCTCCCCAAACACAAACAACTCAATTACCCCATGACGAACCCAAACAACTCAAACCTCCTTGCCCACCGCTCTATTTACTACAGCCACCCTAGGATTATTACCAATAACCCCCGCCATTATAATACTAGCTACCTAGGAACTTAGGATAACTTAAACCAAAAGCCTTCAAAGCTTTAAATAGAAGTGAAAACCTTCTAGTCCCTGATAAGACCTACAAGAAATTAACTCGCATCTCCTGACTGCAAATCAGATATTTTTATTTAACTAAGGCCCTACTAGGTGGGAAGGCCTCGATCCTACAAACTCTTAGTTAACAGCTAAACGCTCAATCCAGAGAGCATCCACCTACTTTCCCGCCCTAAATAAAAAAGGCGGGAAAGCCCCGGCAGAGTGTTAATCTGCGTCTTTGGATTTGCAATCCAACATGTTATTCACCACGGGGCTGTGGTAGGGAGAGGAGTTAAAACCTCTATCCTCGGGGCTACAACCCACCGCCTTCGCTCGGCCACCCTACCTGTGGCAATCACGCGCTGATTCTTCTCTACTAACCACAAAGACATTGGTACCCTTTATCTCGTATTTGGTGCCTGAGCCGGAATAGTGGGAACCGCCTTAAGCCTCCTTATTCGGGCTGAACTAAGCCAACCCGGATCACTCCTAGGCGACGACCAAATTTATAATGTTATCGTTACTGCCCACGCTTTCGTAATAATTTTCTTTATAGTAATACCAATCCTAATTGGGGGATTCGGAAACTGACTTGTACCACTAATAATTGGAGCCCCGGACATAGCATTCCCACGAATAAATAATATAAGCTTCTGACTCCTCCCCCCATCATTCTTACTATTATTAGCTTCTTCTGGTGTTGAAGCCGGAGCCGGGACGGGCTGAACAGTATATCCGCCACTCGCAGGTAATTTAGCCCACGCGGGAGCATCAGTAGATATAACAATTTTTTCACTTCACCTAGCAGGTGTGTCATCAATTCTGGGAGCTATTAACTTCATTACCACAACTATTAATATAAAACCCCCAGCCATCTCACAATACCAAACACCCTTATTCGTATGATCCGTGCTTGTAACTGCCGTATTACTTCTCCTATCGTTACCAGTTTTAGCCGCTGGTATTACGATACTTCTAACAGATCGAAATCTTAACACAACATTTTTTGACCCGGCAGGAGGGGGTGACCCAATTCTTTACCAACACTTATTTTGATTCTTCGGCCACCCAGAAGTCTACATTTTAATTTTACCAGGATTTGGTATTATTTCCCACGTAGTAGCTTACTATTCAGGTAAAAAAGAACCGTTTGGATATATAGGAATAGTCTGAGCCATAATGGCTATTGGACTTTTAGGCTTTATCGTGTGAGCTCATCATATGTTCACTGTCGGAATAGATGTAGACACTCGTGCATACTTTACATCCGCTACAATAATTATTGCCATCCCAACAGGTGTAAAAGTATTTAGCTGATTAGCCACACTCCACGGTGGATCAATCAAATGAGAAACCCCAATACTATGAGCTCTTGGATTCATTTTCCTATTCACTGTTGGGGGACTTACAGGAATTGTACTATCTAATTCATCCCTTGACATTGTACTACACGACACATATTATGTAGTTGCACACTTCCACTACGTATTATCAATAGGCGCTGTATTCGCCATTATAGCAGCCTTCGTGCACTGATTCCCGCTACTAACAGGTTATACCTTACATAGTGCCTGAACAAAAATCCACTTTGGAGTAATATTTATTGGGGTTAACTTAACATTCTTCCCACAACATTTCCTAGGCCTAGCCGGCATACCACGACGATACTCCGACTACCCAGATGCCTATGCACTCTGAAATACAGTATCCTCTATTGGATCATTAATTTCACTAGTAGCAGTAATCATATTCCTATTTATCTTATGAGAAGCCTTCGCCGCCAAACGGGAAGTATTATCCGTAGAAATAACTATAACAAATGTAGAATGATTACATGGCTGCCCTCCCCCCTACCATACATATGAAGAACCGGCATTCGTGCAAATTCAATCAAACTAACGAGGAAGGAAGGAATTGAACCCCCATATGCTGGTTTCAAGCCAGCCACATAACCACTCTGTCACTTCCTTTTAAGATATTAGTAAAATACACATTATATCACCTTGTCAAGATGAAGTCACAGGTTAGACCCCTGTATATCTTACACATGGCACACCCTACACAACTAGGATTCCAAGACGCGGCATCACCCGTTATAGAAGAACTTTTACACTTCCACGACCATGCACTTATAATTGTATTTTTAATTAGCACTCTAGTATTATATATTATTGTTGCAATGGTTTCAGCCAAACTCACTAACAAATATATTCTAGATTCCCAAGAAATTGAAATCGTATGAACCGTTCTGCCAGCCGTCATTTTAGTTTTAATTGCCCTTCCATCCCTACGTATTTTATACCTTATGGACGAAATTAATGACCCACACCTAACAATTAAAGCAATAGGACACCAATGATACTGAAGTTATGAATATACAGACTATGAGAATTTAGAATTTGATTCCTACATAGTCCCAACCCAAGACCTCACCCCGGGACAATTTCGACTTCTAGAAACCGACCACCGAATAATTATCCCAATAGAGTCCCCAACCCGAATTTTAGTATCCGCCGAAGACGTATTACACTCCTGAGCTGTCCCATCTTTAGGTGTAAAAATAGACGCAATTCCAGGACGATTAAATCAAACTACCTTTATTACCTCACGCCCAGGTGTATTTTATGGACAATGTTCTGAAATCTGTGGTGCCAACCATAGCTTTATACCAATTGTAGTAGAAGCAGTACCACTAGAACATTTCGAAAACTGATCTACATTAATACTAGAAAACGCCTCGCTAGGAAGCTAAATTACTGGACAAAGCATTGGCCTTTTAAGCCGAAGATTGGTGATTCCCGACCACCCCTAGTGAATGCCACAATTAAACCCCGGCCCCTGATTCGCAATTCTAGTATTCTCTTGATTAATTTTCTTAACCATTATCCCAACTAAAGTCCTAAATCATATTTCACTAAACGAACCAACCCCAGTAAGTGCCGAAAAACACAAAACTGACTCCTGAGATTGACCATGATAGCAAGCTTCTTCGACCAGTTTTCAAGCCCATCCTACCTGGGAGTTCCATTAATTGCTATTGCAATTGCACTGCCCTGAATTCTTTACCCAACCCCAACATCACGATGAGTTAATAACCGACTTATTACGCTCCAAGGATGATTTATTAACCGTTTTACAAACCAATTACTACTTCCCCTAAATGTTGGAGGACACAAATGAGCCATACTATTAGCCTCATTAATAATCTTCTTAATTACCATTAATATGTTAGGTTTACTACCATATACCTTTACACCAACAACACAACTTTCACTTAATATAGGATTTGCTGTGCCGTTATGACTAGCTACAGTAATTATTGGAATACGAAACCAACCAACAGTCGCCCTAGGCCATCTTCTACCAGAAGGAACACCCATTCCCCTAATTCCAGTACTTATTATTATTGAAACAATTAGCCTATTTATTCGACCATTAGCCCTAGGGGTTCGACTTACAGCCAACTTAACTGCAGGTCACTTGCTAATTCAATTAATTGCCACAGCTGTATTTGTTTTACTACCAATAATACCAACAGTGGCAATTTTAACTGCCACTGTACTATTCCTATTAACACTACTAGAAATTGCAGTAGCAATAATTCAAGCCTATGTATTCGTACTACTCCTGAGCCTTTACCTACAAGAAAACGTTTAATGGCCCACCAAGCACATGCCTATCATATAGTTGACCCAAGCCCATGACCCCTAACCGGGGCCATTGCTGCTCTGCTAATAACATCCGGCTTAGCAATCTGATTCCACTTCCACTCAACAACACTTATAACTCTAGGACTAATCCTCCTACTTTTAACAATATATCAATGATGGCGCGACATCATCCGAGAAGGAACCTTCCAAGGTCATCACACACCATTAGTACAAAAGGGATTACGGTACGGAATAATTTTATTTATTACCTCCGAAGTATTCTTCTTCCTTGGGTTCTTCTGAGCCTTTTATCACTCAAGCCTAGCACCAACACCAGAACTTGGGGGATATTGACCCCCAACAGGAGTTACTCCACTTGACCCATTTGAAGTGCCACTCCTAAATACAGCAGTACTGCTAGCATCAGGAGTTACAGTAACATGGGCCCACCACAGTATTATAGAAGGAGATCGAAAACAAGCTATTCAATCACTGGCATTAACAATCCTACTAGGACTTTACTTCACCGCCCTTCAAGCCATAGAATATTACGAGGCACCATTTACAATCGCAGATGGAGTCTATGGCTCAACATTCTTTGTAGCCACAGGATTCCACGGATTACATGTCATCATTGGATCATCCTTTTTAGCAGTCTGCCTCCTGCGACAAATTCAATACCACTTTACATCCGAACATCATTTTGGCTTTGAAGCCGCCGCCTGATACTGGCATTTTGTTGACGTAGTATGATTATTCCTCTACGTCTCAATCTACTGATGAGGATCATAATCTTTCTAGTATTAAATTAGTACAAGTGACTTCCAATCACACAGTCTTGGCTTGACCCCAAGGAAAGATAGTGAATTTAATAACAACCATTTTAATTATTACAATAGCTTTATCTATAATCCTAACAATTGTATCTTTTTGACTGCCACAAATAAACCCAAATACAGAAAAATTATCCCCCTACGAGTGTGGATTTGACCCATTGGGATCCGCTCGCCTGCCATTTTCCTTACGATTCTTCTTAGTAGCAATCCTTTTTCTCCTGTTTGACCTAGAAATTGCCCTCCTACTCCCCCTACCCTGAGGAAACCAACTTAATAACCCAACCGAAACATTCTCTTTAGTAATAACAGTCCTAGTTCTACTAACCCTAGGATTAATTTACGAATGGACCCAAGGCGGATTAGAATGGGCAGAATAGGGAGTTAGTCCAAAATAATACCTCTGATTTCGGCTCAGAAAATCGTGGCTTAACACCACGACCCCCTTATGACACCTGTACACTTCAGCTTTAGCTCATCATTTACTCTAGGACTGATAGGACTAGCATTTCACCGTACACACCTACTATCCGCACTCCTGTGCTTAGAAGGGATAATATTATCCCTTTTTATCGCACTAGCCCTATGAGCCCTACAATTTGAATCCATAGGATTCTCCACAACCCCAATACTACTCTTGGCCTTCTCCGCCTGCGAAGCCAGCACAGGCCTAGCACTATTAGTTGCCACAGCCCGTACCCACGGAACTGACCGCCTACAAAACCTAAACCTCCTACAATGCTAAAAGTACTAATTCCAACAATTATGCTGTTTCCAACAATTTGACTAACTTCTCCTAAATGACTATGAACAACTACAACAGTACATAGCCTAATAATTGCCCTCACTAGCCTAACATGATTAAAATGAACATCAGAAACCGGATGAACCTCACTAAATATATACATAGCCACTGACCAGTTATCAACCCCCCTACTCGTACTCACATGCTGATTATTACCACTAATAATTCTAGCCAGTCAAAACCACATTAACTCAGAACCAATTAGCCGTCAACGCCTATATATTATGCTCCTGACCTCCCTACAAACTTTCTTAATTATAGCATTTAGTGCCACAGAAATCATTATATTCTACATTATATTTGAAGCCACACTTATCCCAACCTTAATCATTATTACCCGATGAGGTAATCAAACCGAACGCCTAAACGCAGGAGTATACTTCCTATTTTATACCTTGTTAGGATCCCTTCCCCTCCTAGTAGCCCTACTTCTCCTACAACAATCCACAGGGACATTATCAATATTAGTAATACAATACACACAACCACTACAACTAAGCTCATGAGGCCACATAGTGTGATGAACAGGTTGCCTAATCGCATTTCTAGTTAAAATACCACTATATGGTATTCACCTATGATTACCAAAAGCACACGTAGAAGCCCCAGTAGCAGGATCCATAGTACTTGCAGCAGTCTTACTAAAACTTGGGGGATATGGTATAATACGTATAATAGTTATATTAGACCCGCTATCAAAAGAATTAGCCTACCCATTCATTATTTTAGCCCTATGGGGAATTATTATAACTGGATTAATCTGCTTACGACAAACAGACTTAAAATCATTAATCGCTTATTCATCTGTGAGCCACATAGGATTGGTAGCAGGAGGCATTCTCACCCAAACCCCCTGAGGATTCTCAGGAGCAATCATTTTAATAATTGCCCACGGATTAGTATCCTCAGCATTATTCTGTTTAGCCAACACAACATATGAACGAACCCACAGCCGAACAATAATTTTAGCCCGAGGACTACAAGTAGTTTTTCCACTAACAGCCGTCTGATGATTTATTGCTAACCTTGCCAACCTAGCATTACCCCCTCTACCAAACTTAATAGGCGAACTTATAATTATCACAACCATATTCAACTGGTCCCCATGAACAATTCTACTTACAGGATTGGGAACACTAATCACAGCCAGCTATTCCCTATATTTATTTCTTATATCACAACGTGGCCCAACACCAAAACATATTATAGAACTACAACCACCCCACACTCGAGAACATTTATTAATAACTATACACCTAATTCCAGTCATTCTTCTAATAACAAAGCCAGAACTCATGTGAGGATGATGCTACTGTAAGTATAGTTTAACAAAAACACCAGTCTGTGGTTCTGGTGACAGGGGTTAGAATCCTCTTACTCACCAGGGAAGTGCAGAAAACAGTAAGCACTGCTAATACTTACTCACCACGGTTAAAATCCTTGGCTTCCCTGAGCTTCCAAAGGATAATAGCTCATCCGTTGGTCTTAGGAACCAAAAACTCTTGGTGCAAATCCAAGTGGAAGCTAAATGATATTAATTATGTACTCATCATTACTACTAATCTTTTTTACCCTAATCTATCCACTACTCACCACACTAAACCCAAATCAACAAATATCTAAATTAGCAGAAACAACTAAAACCGCAGTCAGCTCCGCATTCTTCATTAGCCTATTGCCACTTATAATTTTCCTAAACTCAAAAACAGAAGGTATTATTACAAACTGACACTGAATGAATACCCAAACATTTGATATCAATATCAGCTTAAAATTTGACCACTACTCACTAATCTTCATCCCAATCGCCATATTTGTCACCTGATCCATTCTAGAATTTGCACTATGATACATACACTCAGACCCATACATTAACCGATTCTTTAAATACCTATTAATATTCCTAGTAGCAATAATTATTCTAGTTACAGCCAACAACATATTCCAACTATTTATTGGCTGAGAAGGAGTAGGTATTATATCATTTCTATTAATCGGATGATGACACGGCCGAACAGACGCTAACACAGCAGCCCTACAGGCTGTTATTTATAATCGCGTGGGAGACATCGGCCTAATTATAACCATAGCCTGATTCGCAATAAACCTTAACTCCTGAGAAATCCAACAAATCTTTACCTTATCAAAAGACTTCAATATAACAATTCCATTAATAGGACTAGCCCTGGCAGCCACAGGAAAATCAGCCCAATTTGGCCTCCACCCATGACTCCCGTCCGCCATAGAAGGTCCCACGCCAGTATCTGCCCTACTTCACTCAAGCACTATAGTCGTTGCAGGAATCTTCCTACTAATCCGCCTCCACCCCCTTATAGAAAATAACCAACTAGCACTAACAGTTTGCCTATGTCTCGGAGCATTAACCTCACTATTTACAGCCACATGCGCCCTAACCCAAAATGACATTAAAAAAATCGTAGCTTTCTCAACATCTAGTCAACTAGGGTTAATGATAGTTACAATTGGATTAAATCAACCACAACTAGCGTTCCTCCATATCTGTACACACGCCTTCTTTAAAGCCATACTATTCCTATGTTCAGGATCAATTATCCATAATCTAAATGATGAACAAGACATCCGAAAAATAGGAGGCTTATTTAATATTATACCAGCCACCTCAACCTACTTCACAATTGGCAGCCTAGCCCTAACGGGAACCCCTTTTCTAGCAGGATTCTTCTCAAAAGACGCAATTATTGAAGCCCTAAACACCTCCAACCTAAACGCCTGGGCCCTAACCCTAACATTAATCGCCACATCATTTACCGCAGTATACAGCTTCCGACTAGTATATTTTGTAATTATAGGAACCCCACGATTCCTGCCAATATCGCCAATTAATGAAAACAACCTATTAATTATTAACCCAATCAAACGATTAGCCTGAGGAAGCATCACTGCAGGATTTTTAATTACACATAACTTCCTACCAATAAAAACACCAATCATAACAATACCAACCACCCTTAAAATAATAGCCCTATTAGTAACTATTACCGGACTATTAATTGCTATAGAACTAACTAATATAACCAATAAACAAATAAAAATTACTCCAAACATTCCTTCACATCACTTCTCAAATATATTAGGATTTTTTCCTATAATTACCCACCGACTTTTACCAAAACTTAAACTTACCATAGGACAATCAGCCGCCACCCAACTTGATAAAACATGGCTCGAAACTATAGGACCAAAAGGATTAGCAATTACCCAAACAATTACCGCTATAATCATAAATGACATTACACGAGGAATAATTAAAACCTACCTAACTATCTTTCTATTAACCTTAATATTAGCAACTATTCCAATTTTAATTTAAACCGCACGAAGAGTCCCACGACTTAGCCCACGAGTAAGCTCTAGTACAACTAACAAAGTTAAAAACAACACCCAAGCACAAATAACCAACATTCCACCACCGAATCAGTACATTATCGCTACACCACTAGCATCACCCCGCAAAATGGAAAACTCCTTTAACCCATCCGCAACTACCCAAGAACTTTCATATCAACCCCCTCAAAAAACACCCGCCACTAATCAAACTCCAACTAAATAAATTAAAACATACCCCAACACAGAACGACTACCCCAAGCCTCAGGAAAAGGATCAGCAGCCAAGGCTGCTGAGTAAGCAAAAACTACAAGTATACCTCCTAAATAGATCAAAAAGAGAACCAATGACAAAAAAGAACCCCCATGACCGACCAAAACCACACACCCAACCCCAGCTGCAACCACCAACCCAAGAGCAGCAAAATATGGCGTCGGATTAGAAGCAACAGCAACCAAACCCGCCACTAAAGCCATCAATAATAAAAACATAAAATAGGTCATAATTCTTGCTCAGACTTTAACCGAGACCAATGACTTGAAGAACCACCGTTGTTATTCAACTACAAGAACCATAATGGCAATCCTACGAAAGACACACCCCTTAATCAAAATCGCTAATGACGCACTAATTGACCTACCAACACCATCTAACATTTCAGCATGATGAAACTTTGGATCATTACTAGGATTATGTTTAATTACCCAAATCCTAACCGGACTATTCCTAGCCATACACTATACCTCAGATATTTCAACCGCATTTTCATCCGTAACCCATATCTGCCAAGACGTAAACTACGGCTGACTTATCCGCAATATACACGCAAACGGAGCATCCTTTTTCTTCATCTGCATTTATATTCACATTGCTCGTGGCCTATACTATGGATCTTACCTGTATAAAGAAACATGAAATATTGGTGTAATTCTCTTACTACTAGTAATAATCACAGCATTCGTCGGATACGTACTACCATGAGGACAAATATCATTCTGAGGTGCCACAGTAATTACAAATCTACTGTCCGCCGTACCATATATTGGAGATGCACTAGTCCAATGAATCTGAGGTGGATTTTCAGTAGACAGCGCAACACTGACACGATTCTTCGCATTCCACTTCTTCTTCCCATTTATCATTGCCGCCGCAACCCTTGTTCACCTCCTATTTTTACACGAAACAGGGTCAAATAATCCTATGGGATTAAACTCAGACGCAGACAAAATTTCTTTCCACCCATACTTCACATACAAAGACCTACTCGGATTCATTATTATACTTCTAGCCTTTACAATACTAGCACTATTTTCCCCAAACCTACTAGGAGACCCAGAAAATTTTACCCCAGCAAACCCATTAGTTACTCCCCCACACATTAAACCTGAATGATACTTCTTATTTGCCTATGCCATTTTACGATCAATTCCAAACAAGCTAGGAGGAGTCCTAGCACTATTATTCTCAATTCTAGTACTAATACTAGTACCACTACTCCACACCTCTAAACAACGAGGACTTACATTCCGCCCAATCACCAAATTCCTATTCTGAACTTTAGTAGCAGACATAGCCATTTTAACATGAATCGGCGGTATACCTGTAGAACAACCATTTATTATTATTGGCCAAATTGCATCAGTACTATACTTTGCGCTATTCCTTGTCTTAATACCCCTAGCAGGATGGCTAGAAAACAAAACACTAGAATAAGTCTGCCCTAGTAGCTTAGCCTAAAAGCATCGGTCTTGTAATCCGAAGATCGGAGGTTCAACCCCTCCCTAGCGCCCAGAAAAAGGAGACTTCAACTCCCACCCCTGGCTCCCAAAGCCAGAATTCTTAAAATTAAAACTATTTTCTGGGATTAACCATCCCTTTAATAAACAAAATCCGTAATATATGTAACATTACAACAATATGTTACATCTCTATGTACTCGAGAATTCATTTTTTTGAACCATAAAGCATGTACTAATATTTAAGCTATACATAAAGCATGTCATTAAGACTCAGAAATACTGTTATTTTAACCTGGGAAATAGATTAATCCCTAAAAATTTGACCTCAAATTTTTCCTTGTAAGGATCACCTAACATCTCTTTAGTAATATTTAATGTAGTAAGAAACCACCAACCAGTTTATATTAAGGTATATTAATCCATGATGAGATCTAAGACAATAATTGTGGGGGTAGCACAACATGAATTTCCTTGCATCTGGTTCCTATTTCAGGTATATAAACTGCATAATCCCCCATTCGGATAATTATACTGGCATCTGATTAAAGATTAAGGTGTAGTACATATGTCTCGTTACCCACCAAGCCGGGCATTCTTTTATATGCATAACGTTCTCTTTTTTTGGTTTCAACTCATTTTGCATCTCACAGTGCAAATACAACCGTTGAATCAAGGTTGAACATTTTCCTTGTTTGTAGTAATATAAGTGAATGATTCTTAGACATAACTTAAGAATTTATCTAAAACCGAGCATACAACATATATACTCCTTACTCAATTATACTTATATATCACCCCCTGGCGGCTTTTGCGCGACAAACCCCCCTACCCCCCTACGCTCAGTGAATCCTGTTTTCCTTGTCAAACCCCTAAACCAAGGAGGACTCGAGAACGTACTTAGGCCACGAGTTGAAATATAATTGGCCATCCACATTTTTATATATATATATATATATATATATATATACATCAATTTTTTTGTATTTTATCAATTTATAATTACCTAACTAACCCTACTAAAAATTTCACAAAAATTATTTAATACTAAATATTCTAACATTTTGC